GCTACCGTAACTTAATTAAAGTGTAATATTGAAGCTATTACGATGGGCCGTGAAAAAGCTCCGGAAGCACAAAGGTTTGGTCCTAGCTTTACTATCAACTCTTACCTAATTTACACATGCAAGTCTCCGCGCTCCTGTGAGAATGCCCTTATTGTCCTGCCTAGGAACTGAGGAGCGGGCATCAGGCACGACCCATCAGCCCAGTACGCCTTGTTTTGCCACACCCCCACGGGCAATCAGCAGTGATAAACTTTTAGCCATAAGTGAAAGCTTGACTTAGTCAAGGTTAAAAGGGCCGGTAAACCTCGTGCCAGCCACCGCGGTTAAACGGGAGGCCCAAGTTGATAAACAACGGCGTAAAGCGTGGTTAATGATTCTTACTAAATAGGGCCGAATAATCTCAAAACAGTCAAATCTATTCGAGACCACGAAGCACGCCCACGAAGGTGACCCTAATATCCCTGACCCCACGAAAGCCATAACACAAACTGGGATTAGATACCCCACTATGTATGGCCGTCAAAATTGATGGTACTTCACTCGAACCATCCGCCCGGGAACTACGAGCCCTAGCTTAAAACCCAAAGGACCTGGCGGTGCTTTAGATCCCCCTAGAGGAGCCTGTCCTATAACTGACAACCCCCGTTAAACCTCACCACCCTTTGTCAATCCCGCCTATATACCACCGTCGTAAGCTTACCCTATTGAAGGTTAAAAAGTAAGCACTAATAGTAGTACTAGAGACGTCAGGTCGAGGTGTAGCGTATGGGGTGGGAAGAGATGGGCTACATTCTCTAATGAAGAGAATACGAACGGTAATTTGAAAAAACTACACTGAAGGAGGATTTAGTAGTAAGGAAGGAGCAGAGTGCCCTACTGAAAATGGCCCTAAAGCGCGTACAGACCGCCCGTCACTCTCTCCAAAACAAATTCCTTTGTACATAACACATAAAATAAAACAAGGCGAGATAAGTCGTAACATGGTAAGTGTACCGGAAGGTGTGCTTGGATAAATCAGGGCGTAGCATAATAGAAAAGCATCTCCCTTACACTGAGAAGATATCCCTGCAAGTTGGATCTCCCTGACACCTAACAGCTAGCCTAAACAACTAAAATTGATATCACAAGACTAAAAACTTATAATACATCAAATAAACCATTTTAAACCCCCAGTATGGGAGACAAAAAAGGGCACAAGAGCCATAGACAGAGTACCGCAAGGGAAAACTGAAAAAGAAATGAAATAAACCATTTAAGTACTAAATAGCAGAGTTAACCTCTCGTACCTTTTGCATCATGATTTAGTAAGTAAAGTACAAGCAAAGAGCCCTTTAGTCTGTAACCCCGAAACCATGCGAGCTACTCCAAGACAGTCTATGAGGACAAACCCGTCTCTGTGGCAAAAGAGTGGGAAGAGCTTTGAGTAGAGGTGATAAACCTATCGAGCATGGTGATAGCTGGTTGCCTGAGAAATGGATAGAAGTTCAGCCCTTTAGATTTTCTCCCCCCAAGCCCAACGCTTACTAAGATTAAAGAAAATATAAGGAGTTAGTCAGAAGGGGTACAGCTCTTCTGAAAAAAGAAACAACTTTAGTAGGTGAAACAGGATCATATCAACCAAGGACTAAGATTTAAGTGGGCCTAAAAGCAGCCATCTTTAAAGAAAGCGTTAAAGCTCCAACTAGCTTCCCCCCCCCCTTATATACTGATATCAATACTCCTCCCCCCTACCACCTACCAGGCTGTCTTATGCCCCCATAAGAATAATTATGCTAAAATGAGTAATAAGAAGAAATACTTCTTCTCCCAGCATGCGTGTAAGTCGAACCGGACCCCCCATCGATTATTATCCGACCCCAATCCCAGAGGGCCCTAAGTTGAAAAAACAAGAAAATCACTTAACCAAAATCGTTAATCTCACACAAGAGTGCATCAAGGAAAGACTAAAAGGGAAGGAAGGAACTCGGCAAACTCAAGCCTCGCCTGTTTACCAAAAACATCGCCTCTTGATTTATAAGTATAAGAGGTCTCGCCTGCCCAGTGACTAAGTGTTAAACGGCCGTGGTATCTTAACCATGCGAAGGTAGCGTAATCACTTGTCTTTTAAATGAAGACCTGTATGAATGGCAAAACGAGGGCTTAACTGTCTCCCTTCCCCAGTCAATGAAATTGACCTCCCCGTGCAGAGGCGGGGATAATCCTATAAGACGAGAAGACCCTGTGGAGCTTCAGACTTAAAATAACCACATTAAATAAGCTCAAAGATGAGAAAAAACCCAGTGGACTTTATTTAAATGTCTTTGGTTGGGGTGACCACGGGGTAAAACACAGCCCCCATGAAGATAGGGGAAATATCCCTAACACTAAGAGCCACCCCTCTAAGTAACAAAATCTTTGACTTTAAAAATGATCCGGCTCAGCCGATTAACGAACCCAGTTACCCCAGGGATAACAGCGCAATCCCCTCCCAGAGCCCCTATCGACGAGGGGGTTTACGACCTCGATGTTGGATCAGGACATCCTAATGGTGCAGCCGCTATTAAGGGTTCGTTTGTTCAACGATTAAAGTCCTACGTGATCTGAGTTCAGACCGGAGTAATCCAGGTCAGTTTCTATCTATAAAGAACCTTTTCCTAGTACGAAAGGACCTGAAAAGGGGGGCCAATACACTATGCACGCCCCTTCCCCAACCGCTGAAACCCAATAAAACGGATAAGGACACTCACGACATTCTCCGAAGAGTTCGGAAAGTTAAAGTGGCAGAGCTCGGACAGTGCAGAAGATCTAAATCCTTCTTACAGAGGTTCAAGTCCTCTCTTTAACTATGCTTGCTTTAATTACCAAACTATTAATTGCCCCCATTTCTTTTATAGTCCCCGTTCTCCTAGCAGTTGCCTTCCTCACATTAATTGAACGAAAAGTACTGGGCTATATTCAGCTTCGTAAAGGCCCAACCGTAGTTGGACCCTACGGTCTTCTACAACCATTTGCTGATGGAGTTAAACTATTTATTAAAGAGCCTATTCGCCCATCAACATCTTCTCCCCTTTTATTTATAATTACCCCTGCCCTAGCACTCGCCCTCGCATTGACCTTATGAGCGCCAATACCACTACCCCTTCCAGCCGCTGACTTAAATTTAAGTATCTTATTTATTCTTGCTCTCTCAAGTATAGCCGTCTACTCAATTCTGGGGTCAGGCTGAGCTTCCAATTCAAAATATGCCCTAATAGGGGCCCTCCGTGCCGTTGCCCAGACCATCTCCTACGAAGTTAACCTCGGCCTCATTTTGCTTAGTGTAATTATCTTCTCCGGTGGTTTCTCACTTCAGACATTTAATGTTACCCAAGAAACCATCTGGCTCATTTTCCCAGCCTGGCCCCTGGCTGCCATATGGTATGTTTCGACACTCGCAGAGACCAACCGAGCCCCCTTTGATCTCACCGAGGGAGAATCTGAGTTAGTCTCTGGCTTCAATGTTGAATATGCAGGGGGACCCTTCGCACTGTTTTTCCTAGCAGAATACGCCAATATTCTACTTATAAACACTTTGTCTGCCATTCTATTCTTAGGCTCCTCCCTTCCTCTATCCCTAGAAATAATAACTATTACACTAATAATTAAAACCACTTTCTTATCTACCCTCTTTCTTTGAGTCCGAGCATCATATCCCCGATTTCGATATGATCAGCTAATACATCTGGTCTGAAAAAACTTTCTGCCTCTTACCCTTGCCATAGTAATCTGACACTTATCATTCTCCATTGCATTCGCAGGGCTTCCCCCCCAAGCCTAAAAGACAGGAATTGTGCCTGAATATTAAGGATCACTTTGATAGAGTGACTTATAAGGGTTAAAGTCCCTTTAATTCCTTAGAGAGAGGGGGCTCGAACCCCTTCTTAAGAGCTCAAAACTCCAAGTGCTCCCATTACACCACTCCCTAGTAAAGTCAGCTAATTAAGCTCTTGGGCCCATACCCCGAACATGTTGGTTAAAATCCTTCCTTTATTGGTGGCACCCGCTCTCTCCTCCTTCCTCCTACTAGCCCTCGGCCTAGGGACCTCCCTCACCTTCAGCAGTTCACACTGACTTCTAGCATGAATGGGGCTAGAAATTAATGCCCTCGCAATTCTCCCCCTGATAGTCTCCACACATCAATCTCGCGGCACTGAAGCCTCCGTAAAATACCTCCTTATTCAGGCAACCGGGGCCGCCATCATCCTCTGAGGGAGCATACTTAATGCCCAAATCACCGGCCACTGAAACATTTTAACTGAAAAGGAAGACATAACTACACTAATTATCATCACAGGCCTTGCCTTAAAACTAGGAGTGGCTCCCGTACACGCATGATTCCCCGAGATTCTTCAAGGTACTAACATAATAACAGCAATAATTTTATCCACTTGGCAGAAGATAGCCCCCTTCATCTTAATATGCGAAATCGCATCATCTCATCAATGATTAACCCTCATCCTAGGCCTCTGTTCTATTATAGTAGGAGGTCTAGCCGGAATTAATATAATTCATATACGGAAACTCATTGCTTACTCATCCATTGCCCACTTTGGCTGAATAATACTCATTATCTCTTCTAATACACACCTAGCACTCATTGCATTAATTATCTACACAATGGCAACCGTAGTAATTTTCTCAACCCTAGACTCTACCTCCTCCCCATCAATCCAAAGTCTTCCTCTCTCTTGAACAAAGTACCCGGCCCTCGCAGGACTTTTTCCTCTCGTCCTTCTCTCCCTAGGGGGCCTACCCCCACTCTCAGGATTTATGCCAAAATGACTAATTATTCAAGAATTAACAACACACAACTTATTTTTAGTCACCTTCATCGCCGCCATAAGTGCACTCTTTAGTTTATTTTTTTACACCCGAATAGTATATATTATTATATCTGTAATTACCCCCAATTTTTTTGGGCACGCACCCACCAAGTTCTTTCGTGGAAAATTCAAGATTTTTCCCCTAGGCATCCCAGGAGTATTAGCACTCATACTATTACCTATACTCCCCACACTACATGCTTTTTTCTTTTACTAACCCCAATTGATCACAACCCAGGGGTTTAAGTTAATCGAGACTAGGAGCCTTCAAAGCTCACAGTGGGGGTTAAAGTCCCTCAACCCTTGCTAAGACCTGCGGGATATTAACCCACATCTCATGTATGCAAAACAGACACTTTAATTAAGCTAAGGCCTTACTAGATAAAAAGGCCTTGATCCTTTAAGTTCTTAGTTAACAGCTAAGCGCTCTAACCAGCGAGCATTTATCTACTTTCCCCCGCTGACGGGGCAAAAGCGGGGGAAAGTCCCGGCAGGCACGCCTGCTTCTTCAGGTTTGCAATCTGACGTGTAACACCCCAAGACTATGTTGATAAGAAGAGGGCTTAAACCTCTGTATGTGGGCCTACAATCCACCGCCTACTCGGCCACCTTACCTGTGGTAATCACCCGTTGATTTTTCTCGACTAATCATAAAGACATCGGCACTCTATACCTCGTATTTGGCGCCTGGGCCGGAATAGTGGGGACTGCCTTAAGTCTTCTCATCCGAGCCGAACTCAGCCAGCCTGGGGCACTTCTGGGCGACGATCAAATTTACAATGTTATTGTTACAGCACACGCATTCGTAATAATTTTCTTTATAGTTATACCTTTAATAATCGGGGGCTTCGGGAATTGACTTGTTCCCCTAATAATCGGCGCCCCTGATATAGCCTTTCCACGAATAAACAATATAAGTTTTTGACTTCTTCCTCCTTCATTTCTACTCCTTCTAGCATCTTCTGGTGTAGAAGCTGGGGCAGGCACCGGATGAACTGTTTATCCCCCTCTGGCGGGAAATCTTGCCCACGCAGGGGCATCCGTAGATTTAACAATTTTCTCCCTTCACCTGGCTGGCATTTCCTCAATTCTTGGAGCAATTAATTTTATCACCACCATTATTAACATAAAGCCCCCAGCCATCACCCAATATCAGACACCTTTATTTGTCTGGGCCGTGTTAATTACAGCAGTTCTCCTTTTACTCTCTCTCCCTGTGCTGGCAGCTGGAATTACGATACTCTTAACAGACCGAAATCTCAACACCTCCTTCTTTGACCCAGCTGGTGGAGGAGACCCCATTTTATACCAACACCTCTTCTGATTTTTTGGCCACCCCGAAGTATATATTCTAATTCTACCCGGCTTCGGAATAATTTCTCACATCGTGGCTTACTACTCAGGTAAAAAAGAACCATTTGGACACATGGGGATAGTCTGAGCCATGATAGCTATTGGACTTCTAGGCTTTATTGTATGAGCACACCACATATTTACCGTAGGAATGGATGTTGACACCCGAGCCTACTTCACATCTGCGACTATAATCATCGCCATCCCAACAGGCGTTAAAGTATTTAGCTGACTAGCAACCCTCCACGGAGGCTCAATTAAGTGGGACACCCCCCTCCTATGGGCCCTCGGATTTATTTTCCTCTTTACAGTTGGAGGCCTAACAGGTGTAGTACTAGCCAACTCATCCTTGGATATTGTCCTTCATGATACCTACTACGTAGTCGCCCATTTTCACTATGTCTTATCCATAGGTGCAGTATTTGCTATCATGGCAGCCTTCGTCCATTGATTTCCCTTATTCTCAGGCTATACCCTTCATGACACTTGAACTAAAGTGCACTTCGGCGTAATATTCCTGGGTGTAAATTTAACATTCTTTCCCCAACATTTCCTCGGCCTGGCAGGAATACCACGACGATACTCAGACTACCCCGATGCCTACGCACTTTGAAACTCTATCTCTTCTATCGGCTCCCTTATTTCTCTGACAGCAGTAATTATGTTCCTTTTTATTCTTTGGGAGGCCTTTGCTGCCAAGCGAGAAGTTAAGGCAGTAGAATTAACCACCACAAACGTAGAATGACTTCACGGATGTCCCCCTCCTTACCACACATTTGAGGAGCCTGCCTTTGTCCAAACACATTAATTATTCGAGAAAAGAGGGTGTCGAACCCCCATCTATTGGTTTCAAGCCAATCACATTACCGCTCTGTCATTTTCTTAATGAGCCTCTGGTGAAATAATCACGCTGCCTTGTCAAGGCCGATTTGTGGGTTAAACCCCCACCTGGCTTTACACATAATGGCCCACCCATCACAACTAGGTTTCCAAGACGCAGCCTCCCCCCTAATGGAAGAATTACTGCACTTTCATGACCACACCCTTATGGTCGTATTTTTAATTAGTACCCTCGTTCTTTACATTATTGTAGCTATAGTTTCTACTAAGCTGACCGACAAGCTTATTTCAGACTCCCAGGAAATTGAAATTATCTGGACTATTCTTCCTGCCGTCATTCTTATCCTAATTGCACTTCCTTCTCTTCGCATTCTCTACCTAATGGATGAAGTTAACAACCCTCATCTCACTGTTAAAGCAGTCGGTCATCAATGATACTGAAGTTACGAATACACTGATTATAATGATCTCGGGTTCGATGCATACATGATCCCCACACAAGACCTTCTCCCCGGAGAATTTCGCCTGCTAGAGACAGACTACCGCGTTGTTCTTCCCACCAATTCACCCATTCGCGTCCTAACCTCAGCAGAGGACGTCCTCCACTCCTGAGCAGTCCCAGCTCTGGGCGTAAAAATAGACGCAGTCCCAGGTCGACTAAACCAAATAACCTTTATTAACACTCGCCCTGGAGTATTCTACGGACAGTGTTCAGAAATTTGTGGAGCTAATCACAGCTTTATACCCATCGTCCTTGAAGTTGTTCCCCTTAAAGAGTTTATTGACTGATCCCTGCTGATAGAAGCATCATTAAGAAGCTAATTGATAAGCATCAGCCTTTTAAGCTGAAGACTGGTGGCCCAAAACCACCCTTAATGACATGCCTCAATTAAACCCCAGCCCCTGATTTATAATTTTTATGTATGCCTGAGCAGTTTTCCTATTAGTTGTAGTTCCCATGACCTTGTCATTTATCACCCCCAATGGGCCCGCAATACAAGATGCATTTACCCCTAAAATCCAGCCCTGAGCCTGACCATGACACTAAGCCTGTTTAACCAATTCTCGAGTCCCTCACTTTTAGGTATTCCTATAATTGTTGTCGCCTTAACCCTCCCCTGATTCTTCTTCCCTGCTCCTTCGGGACGATGATTAAACAACCGGGCAGCTACACTTCACGAGTGATTTATTACTCAATTCACTAACCAACTTTTTCTCCCTTTAAGTATCAACAGTCATAAGTGAGCCCCCTTGTTTACATCCTTAGTGGTTTTCCTTTTTTCTATCAATATGCTGGGACTCTTACCCTACACTTTCACTCCTACAACCCAATTATCCCTCAACCTGGGCCTCGCAGTTCCTCTCTGACTATCAACAGTTCTTGTTGGACTACGAAATCAGCCCACCCACACATTCGGCCACTTTCTCCCAGAAGGAACCCCCACTCCCCTTATCCCCATTCTAATTATTATCGAAAATATTAGTTTAGTAATTCGCCCCATTGCCCTGGGTGTTCGACTGACAGCAAACTTAACAGCCGGACATCTACTAATTCACCTCGTTTCCTCAGCTGTCTTTACACTCTTATCTACAATAACCTCTGTCGCTATCTTAACAGCCACTCTCCTTTTTCTACTGACCCTCCTTGAGCTAGCCGTAGCCATGATTCAAGCATATGTGTTCGTGCTTCTATTAAGCCTCTACCTACAAGAAAACTGCTAATGACCCACCAAGCTCATGCCTACCACATAGTTGACCCCAGCCCTTGACCCTTAACAGGAGCAGTAGCTGCACTTCTAATGACATCCGGCCTTGCCGAATGATTCCATTTCTACTCAACAACTCTAATAACTTTGGGCCTCCCCCTTCTATTATTAACTATATACCAATGATGACGAGACATTATCCGGGAGGGGACCTTCCAAGGCCATCACACACCCCCCGTTCAAAAAGGTCTCCGATATGGTATAATTTTATTTATTACATCAGAAGTTTTCTTCTTCCTAGGCTTCTTTTGGGCCTTCTACCACTCAAGCCTAGCACCATCCCCCGAACTCGGGGGATGTTGGCCTCCCACAGGTATCTCCACCCTAGACCCATTTGAAGTGCCCCTCTTAAATACAGCAGTTCTTCTAGCATCTGGGGTGACAGTAACTTGGACCCATCACAGTATCATGATGGGTGAACGAAAACAAGCAATTCATTCCCTCACCCTCACAGTCTTACTAGGCTTGTACTTTACCCTCCTTCAAGCCATAGAGTATTATGACGCACCATTTACCATCGCCGACAGTGTTTATGGATCAACCTTTTTTGTAGCCACCGGCTTTCATGGTCTCCATGTTATTATTGGATCAACATTCCTTATTATTTGTCTTCTACGCCAAGTCTATTACCAATTCACGTCCCAACACCATTTCGGCTTTGAGGCCGCAGCTTGATACTGACATTTTGTAGATGTCGTCTGACTTTTCCTGTACATCTCAATCTATTGATGAGGCTCATAATCTTTTTAGTATAATAAATATATGTGGCTTCCAACCTCATGATCTTGGTGAAAGCCCAAGAAAAGATAATGAATACAATCTCCGCAGTAGTTCTCATCGCCTCAATACTCTCCTTCCTCCTCATGTTGATCTCTTTTTGACTGCCCCAATTAAACCCCGACTATGAAAAGCTCTCCCCCTATGAATGCGGTTTTGACCCCCTTGGATCTGCACGCCTTCCATTTTCCTTACGATTTTTCCTAGTGGCTATCCTATTTCTTCTTTTTGACTTAGAAATTGCACTCCTACTCCCCATCCCCTGGGCCGACCAAATAAACAACCCCACACTAACATTCCTGTGAACCTCCTGTGTTCTCTTACTTCTCGCTCTTGGTCTAATTTATGAATGACTTCAAGGAGGCCTCGAGTGAGCTGAGTAGGTGATTAGTATAAAAAAAATACTTGATTTCGGCTCAAGAGCTTGTGGTGAAAGGCCACAATCACCTGGTGACTCCAACCACCTTCACAGTTTCCTCAGCCTTTTTCTTAGCCTTGATAGGCCTGACATTCCATCGAACTCACCTACTTTCCGCCCTCATCTGTCTAGAAGGTATAATACTCTCCTTATTTACTTCATTCTCACTTTGAGCCCTTCAGTCAGATGCCGCCAACTTCTCCGCCGCTCCTCTCTGCGTCTTAGCCTTTTCTGCTTGTGAAGCTAGTGCAGGCCTAGCTCTCCTAGTAGCCACCGCCCGAACACACGGCACAGACCACTTAAAAAAACTCAATCTTTTAAAATGCTAAAAATCCTCCTCCCCACCCTTTCCCTCATTCCCATAGTCTGATTGGTTCAAGTTAAGTGATTATGACCCTCCATTTTAATCAACAGTCTCCTAATTGCCCTAACTAGTCTAATCTGACTAAACAACTCTATAGAGACTGGCTGAAGCACTCTTAATTCTTATATCGCCACAGACCCCCTTTCCACCCCCCTTCTTATCCTCTCCTGCTGACTTCTACCACTTATAATTCTAGCGAGCCAAAAACATCTCTCATCAGAGCCCCAAATCCGTCAACGAAGTTTTATTATACTTCTCATTACCCTCCAGACCTTCCTCATCATAGCATTTGGAGCCACTGAGTTTATTATGTTTTATATTATATTTGAAGCCACCCTCATTCCCACACTTCTAGTCATTACACGATGGGGTAATCAAATAGAACGGCTTAACGCAGGAATCTACTTTTTATTCTACACCCTGGCAGGATCTCTTCCTCTTTTAATCGCCCTCATGGCCCTTCAAAACAACACAGAGACCCTCTCACTCCTGATTATTCAATACTCAGAGCCTCTTCTTGTCTTGTCCCTGGGGGGCAAAATTTGATGGACCGCATGTGTTATTGCATTTCTGGTTAAAATACCTCTTTATGGGGTACACCTTTGACTCCCCAAAGCCCATGTAGAAGCCCCCATCGCCGGCTCAATAGTACTTGCAGCTGTGTTACTTAAACTTGGAGGTTATGGAATAATACGTCTAATGGTTATGTTAGGCCCTCTATCCAAAGAAGTCGCCTACCCTTTCATCCTCCTAGCCCTCTGAGGTGTAGTAATGACGGGCTCCGCCTGTTTACGCCAGACAGATCTGAAATCACTTATTGCCTACTCTTCTGTTAGCCACATAGGACTAGTGGCAGGAGGAATTTTAATCCAGACACCATGAGGGTTTACTGGGGCCTTAGCCCTGATAATCGCTCACGGCTTGACTTCCTCAGCCCTATTCTGTCTTGCCAACACCAATTACGAACGCACACACAGCCGTACACTACTTTTAACCCGAGGTCTGCAAATTGCCCTCCCCTTAATAGCCAGCTGATGATTTATTACTAGCCTGGCTAACTTAGCACTACCCCCTCTACCAAATTTAATAGGTGAATTAGTAATTCTAACTTCCCTCTTTAACTGATCAGCATGAACTCTCGTTCTTACCGGGGCCGGAACCCTGATTACCGCCACATACTCCCTTTATGTCTTCTTGGTGGGCCAACGAGGGCCCCTGCCACAACACATACTTAGCCTTCCCCCCACATACACGCGAGAACACCTATTAATATTTCTACACTTAGCCCCTCTTATCTTAATCACTTTCAAGCCCGCCATCATCTGGGGCTGATTTGCCTGTAGACTTAGTTTAAAAAAGACATTAGACCGTGACTCTAAAAATAGGGGTTAAAACCCCCTAGTCCACCAAGAGAGGCCCGATGGCAACATAAACTGCTAACTTAATGTCCCCTTGGTTAAACCCCAAGGCTCTCTTGAATTACTAAAGGATAACAGTCCATCCGTTGGTCTTAGGAACCAGAAACTCTTGGTGCAACTCCAAGTAGTAATTATGCACTCCGCAAATCTACTTTATACCTCAAGCTTTTTAATTATATTTGCCATCTTAGTCCACCCCCTCCTCTGTACAGCCATGCAAACATCTTCCCCAAATCATCAATTTGCCCTTCGTACAAAAACAGCCATCAAAACCGCCTTCTTGATTAGCCTAGTCCCCCTCTTCACCTTCATCAATCTAGGAACAGAGACTGTCACCTCAACATGAAATTGGGTTATACTCTCTACCCTAGATATTTCAATTAGCTTCAAATTTGACCACTATTCAGCCATCTTTATTCCCATCGCCCTTTACGTGAGCTGGTCTATTCTAGAGTTTGCCCTATGATATATGCACTCGGACCCCCTGATAAACCGATTTTTTAAATATCTCTTAGCCTTTCTTATCGCTATACTTATTCTAATTTCAGCTAATAATCTTTTTCAGTTTTTCATCGGCTGAGAGGGTGTCGGAATTATATCTTTCCTTCTAATCGGCTGATGGCACGGACGGGCTGATGCAAACACGGCAGCCCTTCAGGCTATCCTCTACAACCGGATCGGGGACATCGGAATGATCCTTGGCCTAGCCTGATTAGCAACCAACATTGGCAGCTGGGATATACAACACATTTTACTCACGGGGAAGACCATAAACTTAACACTTCCTCTCACTGCCTTAATTTTAGCAGCTGCGGGCAAATCTGCCCAATTTGGCCTTCACCCCTGACTTCCTGCTGCAATAGAAGGTCCCACGCCAGTTTCAGCCCTACTTCACTCCAGCACTATAGTCGTGGCCGGAATTTTCCTACTCGTTCGATTTAGCCCTCTTATGGAAAATGAGCCAATTATTCTCTCCATTTGTCTCTGCCTAGGGGCTTTAACCACCATATTCACGGCCATTTGTGCTCTCACCCAAAATGATATTAAAAAGATTATTGCATTCTCTACTTCAAGCCAGCTGGGCCTAATAATGGTAACAATTGGTCTCAACCAGCCCCAACTTACATTTCTTCACATTTGCACACATGCTTTTTTTAAAGCAATACTCTTCCTATGCTCTGGCTCCGTGATCCACGCCTTAAATAATGAACAAGATATCCGAAAGATGGGAGGGCTTCACCACCTCCTTCCCCTCACCTCATCATGTCTCACCATCGGGAGCCTGGCCCTCGCAGGCACCCCTTTTCTGGCAGGTTTCTTTTCTAAAGACATTATCATTGAAACCCTCAACACATCAACCCTCAACGCCTGGGCCCTCACCCTAACACTCATCGCCACCTCCTTCACCGCGGTCTATAGCCTCCGTATAATTTTCTTTGTTTCCATGGGTTCGCCCCGATTCCCATGTCTCTCCCCCATTAATGAAAACAACCCCTTAGTATTTAAACCCCTTAAACGACTAGCCTGGGGAAGCATCTTTGGAGGCCTCTTATTAATTCTCACCACTAATTCAATCAAAACACCTATTCTAACAATGCCCCCGGGCCTGAAACTCGCCGCCCTTGCTGTGACAATTCTTGGCCTTCTAATTGCGTTTGACCTAGCCACCCTAACAACCAAACAATTAAAAATCACCCCCGTAAAAGTCCCCCACCATTTTTCTAACCTTCTCGGATTCTTCCCCTCACTTACCCATCGCCTGACCTCCAAGGCCGGTCTTCAACTTGGACAAAAAATTGCCACTCAAATAATTGATCAAACATGACTAGAAAAAGTCGGACCTAAAATAATCTCCAACATCGTGACACCCTTAGCCTCTTCCGCCAGCAATCTTCAACAAGGCCTAATTAAACCCTACTTATTAACTTACTTAACAACCCTCTTAATAACCTTAATTTTATCGATCCTTAGAACTCAACCCTAATCGCACGTAAAGCCCCCTGACATCGACCACGAGTGAGCTCTAATACCACAGCTAATACCACCAAGAGAATAATAACACAAAACAAAAGAAGTCAGCCCCCCTTGTCGTATAAGAGCCCTAGCCCCTCCCCCTCAGGACAGATAAGAGAATAATCATCAAAATCATAATTAGACACCAGGCCCACACCGAATCAATCAACTCACCCTATTAATACTGCCACAACATACACCGCAACAGCCCCCGTCAGGGCCCCTAAAAAAATAATGTCCCCCCATGCTTTCGGATATCGCTCTGCAGCCAGGGCCACACAATGGGCAAATACTACAAGTATACCCCCCAAATAAACTAAAAAAAACAAAAGAGATAAAAAAGGACCACCACTGTTAATTAAAATTATACAAGCCATGCCTGCCATTAAAACAAGACCCAAGACAGCATAAACAGGCGAAGGATTCGAGGCCAACGCAGCCGCCCCTAAAATAAAACCCACCAGTATTATTACTATAATATAGGACATAGCTCCCGCCTGGTTTTTAACCAGTATAGACTTAAATTGTCACGCTATTATCTCCAAGAGCCCTAATGACCAGCCTTCGAAAAACCCACCCCCTTTTAAAAATTGCCAACGACGCATTAGCAGACCTTCCTACTCCCGCCAACATCTCAACTCTATGAAATTTCGGCTCTCTTTTAGGCCTTTGTCTTATTACACAAGTCCTTACAGGCCTTTTTTTAGCTATACACTATACTTCCGACATCCAGACAGCCTTTGCATCAGTTATCCACATCTGCCGAGATGTAAACTATGGCTGGTTAATTCGTAATATTCACGCCAACGGCGCTTCCTTTTTCTTTATCTGCCTATATCTTCATATTGCCCGTGGACTCTATTATGGCTCTTATCTATATGTAGAGACATGAAATATCGGCGTAATTCTCTACCTTCTAGTAATGATAACAGCCTTCGTGGGCTACGTCCTCCCCTGAGGACAAATGTCGTTCTGAGGTGCCACTGTCATTACAAACCTAATGTCTGCTGTACCATATATCGGCAATACCTTAGTTCAATGAATTTGAGGGGGCTTCTCAGTTGACAACGCCACACTCACGCGATTTTTTACATTTCATTTCTTACTCCCATTTGTTGTTATAGCGGCCGTAATAATTCACTTGTTATTTTTACACGAAACTGGCTCAACTAACCCCACAGGACTAAACTCAGACACAGACAAAATTCCATTCCACCCATATTTTTCATATAAAGACCTTCTAGGGGGCATCATCCTTCTTGTGCCCCTAGCCTTTATTACTTTCTTTTGACCCAACATCCTAGGGGACCCTGACAACTTTATCCCCGCCAACCCTCTCGTTACTCCCCCACATATTAAGCCTGAGTGATACTTCTTATTTGCTTACGCCATTCTCCGATCAATTCCTAATAAATTAGGGGGTGTATTAGCACTCCTCCTATCCATCTTAGTACTTATAGCCATCCCCCTTCTCCACACCTCCAAACAGCGAGGCCTAACATTCCGCCCATTAAGTCAACTACTTTTTTGGGTCCTCGTCGCAAACATGCTAATTCTAACATGAATCGGAGGTATACCCGTTGAACACCCCTTTACTCTTATCGGCCAAGTAGCCTCAGTATTGTATTTTTTATTATTCCTAGTCCTCTTCCCCCTCGCCGGCCTAGCAGAAAACAAAGCCCTAAAACTAAGAACGCACTTGTAGCTCAACGGACGCAGAGCACCAGCCTTGTAAGCTGGGGGTTGGGGGCTCAATTCCCCCCCTGGGCACTCCGTGTCAGAAAGGAGAGACTTCAACTCCCACCCTTGGCTCCCAAAGCCAAAATTCTAATTTAACTACTCTCTGATATAACCCTCTCACCCCAATTCTCGCCCGGGCTCTAACCAGGACCAATGACTTGAAAAACCACCGTTGATTCAACTACGAGAACCCACACCACTTTAAACAACAATTAATCAATTACAGTGATAACTATTTTTGCCAAGCTCTGCCCCATTTTAAAGCACGAAGCCACCACGAAGCCACCACGAAGCCACCACGAAGCCACCACGAAGCCACCACGAAGCCACCACGAAGCCACCACGAAGCCACCACGAAGCCACCACGAAGCCACCACGAAGCCACCACGAAGCCAAATCGAATTTTTTGAATTTCACTCTTTTACCCTCGACACACTTGAAAGAATCCAGTGAATGAGGAAAAAGAACATATATGTAATTTCCTCATATTACTCTTGTAACCACACAAGAGATTCCATCGTTTCCACCATCCAACCATACATTTCCTATACCATTACCTGAATTCGACCATCTTCTTTATTTGGCACATTCTTCTTTAAGTATCCCGTTAAATCACCCGCAAAATTTGCCCCAATGATACACGTTTTCTTGTAAGGTCACGGGCGCTCTATTAAAACTCCCCCCTCGTGACACGTTTCCTGGCATTCAGCCTAGTTTCACGGCCATAATAAACTTATAGCTCATAACTTGCTCTTTTGTCCATCTCTATATGGTGGCACCCATCAATTGATAATCACTGGACTAGCCGAGCATTCTTTCTAAAGGGTAGGGGGTGGGTTTTTTTTTTTTCCCTTTCATTTGGCATCTCACAGTGCACGTACCACTCCCCTGGAAGTTGGACTATTCCTTGCATTTCTGAAAAATGTCTAATGCTTAAAAGACATTACTTAAGAATTACATAATATTGTGTCAAGAGCATAAAGTACTATTATTTGCTCTGAGTTTCCTATGACTGTGCCCCGGTCTTTCATTCGCTTCTTCGCGCAAACCCCCCCACCCCCAGCTCTTCTAGAATTCTATTATATCTGCAAACCCCCGAAAACAGATTAAATCTACGAACAGCACCTTCACATTACAACAGCACCTTCACATTACAACAGCACCTTCACATTACAACAGCACCTTCACATTACAACAGCACCTTCACATTACAACAGCACCTTCACATTACAACAGCACCTTCACATTACAACAGCACCTTCACATTACAACTAATGTAAGTACGGCCTAATGCCAGGGCCTCAGCTCACAACTAAGACGCCCAAACACCCCATAGAGTCTTTTGAGGCAAGTTTTTATTAAATCTATTCTCAACACTATAAGACATTAAAACTACGACACT